AATATCGAATACTGGTAATAATATCAGCAAAAGAACGTTCTCCTGTGCTTCCAGACATGCTCAGCTCCACATATTCTTGTACAGTCAAGGGGGATCGATTCCGTAAAAGATGAGATCAGTAAAAGGCAATCACTGAAATTGGATCTTTGTAGGATCATCAATAGTGTACCGAGGGCATCTTTAGAGTATACCGAATCAGTATAACTATCCTTCTTCTGACACAGCAACGCAATTTGAATCAGTATCAAAAAGAAGTGCTAAATAATATATTTCTTTCTTTCCTTTACCTATTGATGTAAAATGATGCTGTATTTAATACAAAATTCTTACAATGAAAGAGATTATCATATTTCCACAATTACAATTTAAGTAGATGCGAGATAGAGAAATTTCCCTTTCATGGTTGTAGAGACAGTTTTTTGTTCTTTTTCGTTTTAAGGAATTGGTTAATCGTCCAGTAATAAATACGAGTAGTAAATCCTATTCGATGAAAGAAAGCGAAGAAAGAATAAAAAATTGGAATCAATAATTGTAATTGGATCTCAACCCAAATCTTGATCTAACTGCAAAAACGAGGCTTTTTTAAAAAATGAAAAGAAAAAATGTAAAAATTGTATTCCATAATAATAATGGAATTCACAAATCAAAATTTAAAAGGAGTTTCGTTTTATATGCCTGTCACTTTATCTTTGTTCGTGCCACCTCTAATGATAGATAAATCAAAAACTTTCAATTGAAAATTCTTTTTTCAATTCGTGTTTTTGTATATCCTCCTATTGGGAAACTCAGGTAAATGCTTTCGAAACATATGTATAAAAATACCACATTTCATTTAGCCCCTTCATGCTTACTATAACTGGTTATTTCGGTTTTCTACTAGTAGCTTTAACTATAACTTCAGCCTTATTTATTGGTCTGAGCAAGATACGACTTATTTAAAATTTCTATTTGAAAGAAAGAATTAAGAAAGGAAATTCTTCTGTAAGATTCCATATATTCTATAGTTCCATATCACGTCAATTTTCAATTCTTGGTTGTTGAGATTCACGTCAATTCTGATTAATATTTAGGTATAGATATTTCCTCTTTTTTTCTCCTTTTCAAACAAATGAAATGATTGAAGTTTTTTTATTTGGAATCGTGTTGGGTCTAATTCCTATTACTTTGGCTGGATTATTCGTAACTGCATATTTACAATACAGGCGTGGTGATCAGTTGGACCTTTGATTAATTTCAAATTTCTTTTTCCCCTTCTTTAATCTCCAGAAGGTCAATGCTATGCAAGTGATTGAGCCTAATTTGATCTACGAAGAAAAAATCACGCTCTGTAGGATTTGAACCTACGACATCGGGTTTTGGAGACCCACGTTCTACCGAACTGAACTAAGAGCGCTTTCTTATCAGAATAGAAAAGACTGTAAAGAAAAAAGGATTCTGTTTCTAACCCCAATCCATTTTATTTTGTTTTATTTTGTATGCATATATTCTAATCTATAGTTTCATAAAAAGTTTCATAAAAATGAATGATTCCGCGCAATTGGAATCAATCTAAATGGATTCCTCGTTACTGCTCAAAGGAGCAGTAATAGGTAGGGATGACAGGATTTGAACCCGTGACATTTTGTACCCAAAACAAACGCGCTACCAAGCTGCGCCACATCCCTTGAATCGTTCTATAGTGTCATTGTAGAGAATTCCCGTCTTTTTTTCCACATGCCTATTTCCTCCATTGAGCAACACAACTTTGCTACCCCATTTCGTCTTTTTTGTCTCATTTAACTTATAATAATTTAACTTATAATAATAAGTAATAATAAGAAAAGGAAAACCTTATGGATCGTTTTACATTTTAATTAAGGATTCTGTGTACAACTCTAAGTGTCCCTTAACCACATATGCATCATATCATATATGCATCATCTTTATGTATTTAAATAAAAAAGGAGGTTTTTCAATGCGAGATCTAAAAACATATCTCTCCGTTGCCCCAGTACTAAGTACGCTCTGGTTCGGGGCTTTAGCAGGTCTATTGATAGAGATTAATCGTTTTTTCCCGGATGCGCTGACATTCCCCTTTTTTTCATTCTAGTTATTGGCATCGGAAGGAATGAAGAAGATTAGAGATATAATCAAATATCTCTAACTAATCCCTCCTCCTCCCCCTTTCTCTTTTTTCCCTTTTTCGAATAAGGGACGAAAGAGAAAGTATAAAAGTGAATTCAACGTCTGCGAGACTCGGGTTCAAATTCGAATTAGATGAATATTAATATTAATAGAACAATAATAATAAGAACAATAATAATAGAAGCAATAGAGTAGGAAAATGTGAGTCTAGGGCAAGAATACAGGATCTTTAACTGAGACCCTGTTCTTCGAGTTGAAATAGAAGTCTTGAGTAAATCAAAAATCAAAAGGAGATTCATGGCTAAGAGGAAAGATGCACGCGTAACGGTGATTTTGGAATGTAAGGGTTGTATCCGAACCGGTGTTAAGAAGGTATCAACGGGCATTTCCAGATATATTACTCAAAAGAACCGGCACAATACGCCTAATCAATTAGAATTGAGAAAATTCTGTCCCTGTTGTTCCAATCATACGATTCATAGGGAAATAAAGAAATAGATCGAATCTTAGCCTTGAAAGGCTAAAAAGAACATTATATAGAACAACATAGAGCATATTGAAATCTAAATAGAACATATTTTACTATTTCATTTTAATGAATTTAATTAAAAAAAAATACTTTTGTGGGTTAAAATGACAATTAAGAAATAGGATTTTCGGGATAACAATAACAAATAAACTAAACAAATAAACCATGGATAAATCCAAACGACCTTTTCTTAAATCCAAGCGATCTTTTCGTAGGCGTTTGCCCCCGATTCAATCGGGGGATCGAATTGATTATAAAAACATGAATTTAATTAGTCGATTTATTAGTGAACAAGGAAAAATATTATCTAGACGAGTAAATAGATTGACCTTGAAACAACAACGATTAATTACTATTGCTATAAAACAAGCTCGTATTTTATCTTTGTTACCTTTTCTCAATAATGAGAAACAATTTGAAAGAGCTGAATCGACCGCTAGAATTACTCGTCTTAGAACCAGAAAGAAATAGGCTTATTCTTTGTTCACTTGAATCAGAATTCCAATCCGAACTCAAGCGTGGATTGGTTTTTTGTTCGACACAGATCCGAGAAGCCCGATCTTATTATCGTGTATGTCAGAAAAACAAAACGAAAAAAAAAGATTTTCTATTGAACGTGTTCATTTATTTTTAGGCTATTTTCTCGTATTAATTGCGACTCTACCTTCCCGGAGTTCATGCTCCGGGGAACTCCATAAAATTATTCTATTCTGGTGTATTCTTTACAATCTACTTCTTTTCTGATTTCGTTGGAAATCATATAAAGACAATTTATATTTGATATAGCTATTTGGGCTAGTATTTTACGATTAAGACGCAACTCTCTCTTGTATAGATCATGTATTAATACACTATATTTATAGTATACCCCCCCTTCTCGAATTACTGCGTTTATCCGAGTGATCCACAAACGACGAAAATTTCTTTTTTGCTTATCCCTATCCCGATGAGCCGAAACCAAAGCTCTTATTTTCTGTTGAGTAATAGTTCGAGTCAGTCTTGAATCAGCCCCTCGAAAGCTTGAGGCAAATAAACGAATTTTTGTTCTACGTCTCCGAGCTATATATCCGCGTTTAATTCTGGTCATTGAATAAATAAAACTTTGACAAATAACTAATTGATTTCTTTTCTTTGAGTTATTCTTTTCCACGTCTCGGTCTATTTGAATAACCAAACGGATTTTTCCAATGTGTAAAAAAAAATACCAATGGCTTTGGCTACTCTAAACCTTCCTGGCCACGATTTTTTAGGTATTTTACTGCGAAATACGAAAGAAATAAGGAACTTTCCTTTGCTAGTTGAATCAATAAAAAAAATAGAAAAATGGATAAAGAAATAGAAATAGTGGGGTTCCATCGTTTCTATGGTTACTTCTTAAACGGCGAGGTCTTCTTTATACACCGGAGCCTTTACTTCATTTCATCAATGTTATTGGTAACTTGTATAGTTCATACCACACTCTTTGGCTCTACCCGTGAATTATTCAGTAACAGGTCTTTCGAAATCAGACCCACGTATACAGTAACGGTATTTACTTATGCAAGTTAGCTGGGGTAGCTGACCCTCGTAGTCCGTTCTTGACCGAGTGAAAACCTGATTTTTCTTTTTTTTCAATAAGATTTCCTCCGTTTAATGGATAACCATTTGCTATCAATGGAGAATTGCTTCTCATCGGAAATTTAGGTGATTGGGTTCGCACCAATAGAAACCATAAACTTTAGACACAATCGCAATAGAGGGATCAATTTGCTTTTTTTTAGTTTTAGATAGTGAATGGAGAAAGGAACTCCATTCACTATCTATTTAGCTATTTAGTGGTACTGATTATTCATACGGGAAATTCGTTTTCTTGCTTTTGCTCAGGATCGAAACGAGTCGCACATACACCCTAGTACATGTTCCTCGACGCTGAGGACATCCCCGAAGCGCAGGGGATTTTGTGACATTTCGAATCGGCTGTCTTGTATTTCTAATAAGTTGTTTAATAGTTGGCATGTTGACTCATATACATATATGGGCTGGTTTAGATTGATCCTAACCGTATGATTATGAATTTTTTCTATTTAATTAGAAAACTTGGAGAGAAAATCTTAAATCACGGATTTTCACAAAATCCATTTTTTTTGTCATTGAACTGCGACAAGATCAACAATTCCATAAGTTTGGGCTTCTGTTGCTGACATAAAAACGTCTCTTTCCATGTCTTCAGATACAACCCATAACGGTTTTCCCGTCCTTTGTACATAAACCCTTGTGATGGTTTCGCGTAGTTTCAGCAGTTCTTCCGCTTCTAGGATAAATTCTCCCGTCTGCGCTTCATAAAAAGAACTAGCGGGTTGATGGATCA